TATAGTTATAGATATTTAGATTATTGAGATTATATATTAAAATTAAAGATTATTCGGATTATATATTTGATTATTAAAGTACAAAAAGATAAAAAAAAAGAGACATAGCAAAGAGGCTTTGTTTTTTTAAGCTTTACTTATTTAACTTTAACATAGTAATTATTTTAAATTGGGAGAGATGGCTGAGTGGACTAAAGCGTCGGATTGCTAATCCGTTGTACGAATTATTCGTACCGAGGGTTCGAATCCCTCTCTTTCCGGTTTCATTGATGATTTGGTATTCGCCTTTCAAAATAAAAAACCCGAACCATTTTCTCTGAGTTTATCATAGTTCATAGTTCAATGTCTAGAATAGAGAAAATCATAAAAAAATTCGGAAATCGAGCAAGGAAAAAACCGGCTTTTTTATTCCTCACGCCCAGGATTACGTCCTGGATCATTAGATAGGAATCCGAAAATGAAGAGAGAAACAAAGAATATCACTACTGTGTAAACGAAGAGTTTGAGAGTAAGCATTACAAAATCTCCAAGATCATTTTTGGAAAAAAGGGAGAATAGATTATCCATTTTTAGACCGTATATCCTATTTTGTTTGACACCAAGAAATGAAGTGATTTCTACAAAAGAAAGTCATTTTCAGAAATGCATTTGTAATAAGAGTCTTTCACCAACACCAAAATTATCTTTCATGCCCCATCTCTATATATTGTAATTGTAGGGGACCCTTAATTAATACTAGTAGGGGCCTCGGTCACTGGAAGTAGAAGGTAAGAATGAGGAATAGGCGGTCCCGAAATTTCTCTGTGTGAATCGAGGGTTCCTAATGTAAGACTGATCGTAGCTTATCAATTAGTAGAATCTTTTTTCTCCTAAAAATGGAGGAATGTTTGTATTGTAAGACAGTAGTAAAAATATCAGCGAAAACTTACAGCAGCTTGCCAAACAAGGGCTAAGAGCAAAAAGAGCACAGGTATGACTGGCATAACATCTACGATTGGAGTCAAAAAAGCGTAAGCCTCGGGCAATTTAGCGAAAACAAAACTAATTGAATGAAGGGCAGAATTAAGACAGATACAGATCAAACTAAAGATATTCAGCATAACAAATATTTCCTTCTTTAATTGTATTTTGATTCAGTGATATGATAGAAGGAAAAAATAAAGTAAAGTAATTAAGGTACACCAAAAATCTTTATTTTTCTTTGAATCACCCAATCAAAAAGCCTTCCCTGCTCAAACGAGAGTAGAAGGAATCATACTTTCATACATTATCTTAATTGAATTATATGTAATGATCAATAAATTCTGTTGGATTCTACTACACGTGTTAAATAACTACACGTGTTAAATCCTAGCAATAATCGAATCTATTTCATAGAGATTTGAGCGGAAATTGACAAATACCGAATCCCGATTGTAGTATTCTTTCTAACTAGGAAAGAAAATCCTAAATGGGGCGTGGCCAAGCGGTAAGGCAACGGGTTTTGGTCCCGAAATTCGAAGGTTCGAATCCTTCCGTCCCAGGGCAGTTTGATTCTAAATCGAAACTTTTTTTTTCGACTCTTTTAGAATCTTCTGCTTCACTTAAAAAAAAAAGTGATTGATATTATTGAAATGCTGACCGGTTCATATAGAAAAGTCTCAAGTATAAATATTGGCCCTAATTGTTTTGAGCGAGGCAATAACTATTCAAGATTCCATATTGAATCAATTCCATAATGAGTTTCGGACAAGAGCGATAGAGATGTTATGGTAAAACTTCGTTTGAAACGTTGTGGCAGAAAGCAGCGGGTGACTTGAAGGACATGATCGTTTGTGGAATTTTCCATCCGCCATTTTTTATAGAAAGAAAAATGTTTCTTGGCTCGACATAGTTTGTCCTGCTCAAAACCCGTTTTTGCTGGATAGTATCTGATGGAGCTCGAGCAAAACTTAAACTATTTATTCATTTCTCAGGAAGCGGGATCTATGGTTAGTGTAAATCAATAAAATAAGTTAGGGAAAACTTTGTAATTATTTCGTCAATTATGATTCTTCGCTAGAAAGAAATCTCAAAAAACACGTTGCTGCCATTTTGAAACGATTCAAGATCACCAAAGTAATATCTAAACCTAATGATTCAAAGCAAAGATAAGAGACTCCGGAACAAGAAAATGCCATTTTTTAATTGTTTTAACCAAAAGACGATTCTAAACGAGACAAACAAAAAAGGTTTGAGACGGCTCAATAAATGCTTATACAACTTGAGTTAGGAGGAAGGATGGTGTTTCTTTTTCGGGACGGAAAAAAAAGGAATCAAAAGAATTCAAATCATTCTTTCTTGAGCCGTACGAGGCGAAAACCTCTTCTACGTTTCCAGGGGGGGCATTATGCATCTATATCTATCCCAATGCGCGGTCTATCGAATCGTGGCACTTGATGTTCGATCCCGCAGAGAAGGCCAGGATCTCGGGAAAGTGGGTTTTTACGATCCGAAACAGGGACAAGCCTATTTGAATGTCCCTTTTATTCTGTATTTCCTCGAGCAGGGGGCCCAACCTACTAAAATTGTTCACGATATTTCAAAAAAAGGGTACCGTGAGGGTAAGGAACTGCAGGTTAATTATTAATTAAACGAACGAAAAATAAACTATGGCTATGGGAAGATTCAAAAATTCCAGGTTTGGCCGATATTCGAACCAAACGCTGAATCTGGAATAATAGAATCAAAAGAAATAAATGAGAAACTCAAAAAAAAAAGGATAATAGACATGATACGCAAGTTCTTAGAGAAAGTACGGAAAGGAGTAACCGATTTCACGCGCGGCTTTATCATATTTGTAGGAGCAAGTTATTGGGGGGTAACTAATTGGTTCGGGGGAAAAAATAACGTCCAGCCGATGCCAAAACCTACCCCCGTGGTTGCGTCCAAAAATAACATTACCGAAGCAAAACCGGACGTTTCACTCGCACTTTTAAGACGCGCATTGGAAGTTCCTTCTATGGCTGAGGAAGAAGAAATTATACCCGATTGGGAGAACGAGTTGACGGATGAGGATTCGCCCGGTTTAAATGCTCCGAACGAAGCGGTAGACTTAGATCCTTCGGTCCAGGTAGACAGCCTGGAAGCCATACTGAGCGAGTTGGAATCAAAAAAAACTTGAGTTAACAATGACTCAACACCAATATGCAAAACTGACGTTTGCATTGGCTCACGTTGTTCAAATGCTCAGAGCACGCTGGCCCCAGGTAGATCCTATGCCTCGGGGGGATGATCTATTTCTATTACTGAAACCAGTAATAGATTATTATCTCTTCAAGGTAGACGAAGAATCGATGCGAACACTGGACAGGGAGAAGCAACTTATAACCCGTAAAATGCGGGACTTGAACGAAGATAAAAAACTCTACGAAGAAAAACGGAAAACTTTTGAAAACCATATTTCCCGTTTTTCTCCAGAAGAGGGAGAGTCGATCAGAAGCAAAATTGAGGATGCTCAAGCGCAGGTAGATACAGAACTCTTTTATCAAAAAGAGACCTTGATCATAAAGTTCGCTTGAGGACGCATTTTCTCTACGCGCTGCTCAATTTTCTTGTTGAGAACGAAAACTCCGTTTTTACTATTTTTAGCAAGCTCGAGCAGCTTCTGCGGAGAGATGGAGAATCTCGGTTGCAACTCAAACGGGAAGCGCTTGATCGCTTGCCACAAGATATCTCCCTCTTGGAACTCACAGCGAAAACGATACGGGAATTAGAATCCCCCGTGTCTACCTGGGGATGGGTAAAGTTTAGTGTCGGAGTAGCCTCTGTCCTCTCAGAGGGGCCCTATGCCCCTATTCTACCAGACCGTCAAGTCTCTTTGCTTCGCCTGACTAGTTCAAGGGATCCTTTTGTACCAGACCGTAGGGTCTCTCCTCTTCGCGTGACTATCGAGGGACCTTCACGGCAGCGCTTCATTGAGCAAGGTGAAGCCAGCGGTGCAAGGGACTAGAATATAGAAGATCCGACGAGCCAAAACGGGGGCTGTTTTGGTGGTTGCGACCCTTTTTGGGTTGCAAACTTGGATTCTATAGTTGAAAAAAAAGTTGTAAAGAATTAGATCTTGAATCAATCTAAATAAATAAATAATCATTTAGATTGATTCAAAATTCCCGTGGTGTAAATATATTAATTGTAATATAAATAGAATCCTTTCCTCTGGGTTCGAGGCCAAGGAATTACGGGAATGGATGCATCCACAAAAAGAGATAATAATGAGTTTCGTTACAAGAATTCTACACCGCGCAAAACTCTTCCTTTCTAGTTATTTTCCATTAAAGAACTGGGTTTCTTAATTTCTGAATTTCTGGTAAACTGCAAGAATGTCCTAATGTTGGCATGTCTGGGAGGGTTTGTGATACTGACTTCTTCGCGCAGTATTCGAATTCCCCGCTCAGAGGGCAATTTTCCACATTCGTATACGAGTCATTGCCCGACCAGCTCAAACAAATTGAGCGTGATATAGACCAAAAGAGAGTTGAGTCGATACGAAGCTGGAGATGTTACAACGAAGCTGAGAGACGAATTAGTTATGGTGTTAAGATTTGACCGGGTCGTAAATCAGTCTTTGTCGGATCGAGTATGGCTAAATAAATGGATTTCTAGAGCAGGAAAAACGTGTCAAAACGGAATGCTATGATTCCTTTTGTGTGTTGGCAGCCGAACTTGCCAACCTAGATGAGCGGGAATTCCGGTTAATTAGGGGACAAAAACATGGGCCCGGTTAATATTAACCGGAATGGGTCTCTGCATATTCACCGGCGGAGCCTCAAGCAATTAGCTTGAATTTTCGGCACCACACGGACCGGACAGTTCCTATTTCCAGTTCAGGCAATCAATTGATTGCGCTGGGCGAAGAACAAGATTTTTTGCCTCCATGGCAAGATCCCCCGGGTCTATTCGAATCTAATTAGAAGATGCATTTTCTATTTTGATTCCGTTTTGGTGGTTGCAACCTTCATAGTGGCATGTTGACAATAGGG